ACGATCCATAACACCTATGTCGGCTTTTCCCTTTGAATGGGTCCAAAACAACTCGCTTTATAGATGATCCCTCTAGAGGAGGGGAATTCTAACAAATCCTTCTAGTTACTTCGTTCTCTATTTCTACTTGCGAGAATCCTGAGGAAAAGAATTGTGTTTCTACCGAGCTGAAACAATATGTTATGTTGACTCTAGTAAACCAAAGTCATCATTTAATAGCTATTTCGCTTCAATCTTCCCTATACAAACTACAAATTGAAGATCTAGTTACGATTCGAAATACACTTTTTTTGATCTTTATCCATGGACCCTTTACTCATACTCATTCAATTGGAAGTCTTAATCCAACAAAAAATTATGCTTCGCGACTCCATAATCCAACTTTTCAATTTCGAATTGACCCTTGGATAGAAATCACGAGAATGTATATTCCTCCTCAAATCTGTCATTGAGAGGGAAAGGATTCACTCCTTTTCAGAAAGAAAGTTTTTGCTAGGAATATTTATCAACCGAAAGACCCCTTAACTACTTCAGCTGTTAATAGAACGAATCACACTTTTACCACTAAACTATACCCGCTACAATGTAATTATTGTCTAGGAATGGGCCCTTTGTCGAACAAAAGAATCTCGCGTAATCAAGATAGGATCAAAACAGAATCACGAAATTCGCGTATTGACGCGTTTCGCAGGGAGAACTTGACTTGATGAGATAGGAAAACAGGGTGTCTTTCCATTTTAAATAATAAAAAAAGAAATTGTGTAAGAATCTGTAGCTGTCTATTATCTATTTTCAACTTTTCCATCCTCTCAATCTCAAGCAAAGATATTTTTTTCTCAAAAATAGAGGGAGAGTGGGAGTCTTCTCTTTTTTTGAAGACGGGCTTTTCCCTATTTATTTTTATTTGATTCAATTACTCGATTTTCTGAATTCAGGCCAAGTAATTGGATCTAGTAAACAAGAAGAAAATCTTCGTTTTTTTTTATTGGGGGTTCAAATAAAGTTTGTCCCTTGAAGAAATAACTAAGTTTTAGTATAAATAAGTTTCTTCTATTAATTAAGTATGCTAAGTATGATCAAACCTTTTTATTTTTGTACAAACCGAAAAAGGGAAAAGAAAGAATTAATACTAAGAAATGACACTTCTATCATCTATCAGAGGAGCAGAAATACCCCGTTATTTTCTATTCCGATTATTTATTGTTGCTTCACTTCAATAACAAGTTTTTTCAAATCTAATAAATCACTGGATCTATGATTCAGTGGAATAAAACAAGAAAGCAATGGCCTGGCCTGATCAGTACCTAGCCAGGCCGGGGGATCAAAAAATATTTCAGACGAAAGAAAGCTTTTTTCCTTTTTTTCTATGGGAAATATCCTCGGTATTGAAATGGAATTCGAATGAAATTACTAATCAAATAAATCTCTATCTAAATTAGGATCTAATGAGTCTCTATAGTATAGAATTAAAAAGAAAGATTAAATGAAATCATTAAATAAAGAAAGACTTTTTTTTTATTTAATGCATAATCATACCAGGGTAATTCTCCTTTTTCAAGTGGGAGAGATGGCTGAGTGGACGAAAGCGGCGGATTGCTAATCTGTTGTACGACTTATTCGTACCGAGGGTTCGAATCCCTCTCTTTCCGTCTCCTCTGATGACTTGATATTTGCCTTTCAAAATCAAAAATCCGAACTATTTTCTCTAATTTTATCATAGTTCAATGTCTAGAATAGCGAAAATCATAACAAAATTGGGAAATTGAGCAAGGAAAAAAAACCGCCTTTTTTATTCCTCACGCCCAGGATTACGTCCTGGATCATTAGATAGGAATCCAAAGATGAAGAGAGAAACAAAGAATATCACTACTGTGTAAACGAAGAGTTTGAGAGTAAGCATTACAAAATCTCCAAGATCATTTTTGGAAAAAGGGAGAATAGATTATCCATTTTTATACCGCATATCCTATTTTGTTTGACACCAAGAAATGAAGTGCTTTCTACAAAAGAAGGTCATTTTCAGAAATACATTTGTAATAAGATTCTTTCACCAAAATTATCTTTCATGCCCCATCTCTCTATATATACAATATATATTCTAATTGTAGGGGACCCTAATTAATACTAATACTAGTAGGGTCCTTGGTCACTGGAAGTAGAAGGTAAAAATGAGGAATAGGCGATCCCAAAATTTCTATGTGTTAATCGAGGGTTCCTAATGTAAGACTTATCGTAGCTTATCAATTATTAGAATCTTTTTTCTCCTAAAAAATTAGGAATGTTGGTAAGACAGTCGTAAAAATATCATCGAAAACTTACAGCAGCTTGCCAAACAAGGGCTAAGAGCAAAAAGAGCACAGGTATGACTGGCATAACATCTACGATTGGATTCAAAAAAGCGTAAGCCTCGGGCAATTTAGCGAAAACAAAACTAATTGAATGAAGGGCAGAATTAAGACAGATACAGATCAAACTAAAGATATTCAGCATAACAAACATTTCCTTCTTTAATTGTATTTTGATTGAGTGATATGATAAAAGTAAAAAAATAAAGTAATAAGGTACACCACAAATTTTTATTTTTCTTTGAATCACCCAATCAAAAAGCCTTCCCTGCTCAAAGGAGAGTAGAAGGAATAATACTTTCATACATTATCTTAATTGAATTATATGGAATGATCAATAAATTCTGTTGGATTCTACAACTACACGTGTTAAATACTAGCAATAATTGAATCTATTTCATAGAGATTTGAGCGGAAATTGACGAATACCCAATAACAATATTATTGTTTCTTAGTATGAAATAAAAGCCTAAATGGGGCGTGGCCAAGCGGTAAGGCAACGGGTTTTGGTCCCGGTACTCGAGGGTTCGAATCCTTCCGTCCCAGAGCAGTCCGATTCGAAACTCGTTTTTAGAATCTTCTGCTTCACTTTTTTTTAAGTGGTCTCATCGAAATGCATACCTATACATATAAAATACATATCAAAAAGTCTAAAGTATACAAGGGCTATGGGCCTATATGAGCCAATGATTATTCATGATTCCATATTGAATCAATTCCATACGAGTTTGAAACAAGAGGTATGTTATGGTAAAACTTCGTTTAAAACGATGTGGGAGAAAGCAACGTGCGACTTGAAGGACATGATCGTGTGTGGACTCTTACATCCATCATTTTTTATCGGAATAAAAATGTTTCTTGGCTCGACATAGTTTGTTCCACTAGATCAACCCTTTTTTGATAGGTTGTAAATAGTATCTCATGGAGCTCGAGCAGAACTTAAAGTGTTTATTCATTTTTCAGGGAAAGGGGTCTAGGGTTAGTGTCAATCAATAAGTGGTAAAAACTTCGTAAGTATATCTTCAATATAGAAAGAAATCAATCGAAAACATCCGAATTCAACAAAAGTTTCAAGGAGATTTTGTTGGAATTGGGAAAACGATTTTGATTTCGATCATTAAGTCTAACACACGGGAATCCACCGTTCGTATGATTCTTCGCTAGAAAGAAATCGCAAAAGGTACGTTGCTGCCATTTTGAAACGATTAAAAATCATCGAAGTAATGTCTAAACCTAATGATTCAAAGCAAAGATAAAGGATCCCGGAACAAGAAAACACCATTTTTTAATTGTCTCAACCATTGCAAAAGGGATTCTAAACGAGACAAACAAAATAGGTGAGAGACAACTCAATAAATGAAATGGCTACGTCTAAGGATTTTCCTTTTAGCTCTTTGAGAATTAGACAACTTGAGTTATGAGTACGGATGATTTTTCTTTTTCGGGACGGAATAAAAAAACGAATCAAAGCATAGTAATGAATTTGCAAATATTAGAGATCAATTTGGAACTATAAACTATACAATTCAAATCATTCTTTCTCGAGCCGTACGAGGATAAAACCTCCTATACGTTTCTAGGGGGGGCATTGTTCATCTCTATCTATCCCAATGAGCCATCTATCGAATCGTTGCAATTGATGTTCAATCCCGAAGAGAAGGACGAGATCTCGGGAAAGTGGGTTTTTACGATCCGAAACAGAAGCAAACCTATTCAAATGTTCCCTCTATTCTATATTTCCTCGAAAGGGGTGCTCAACCCACCGAGATTGTTCACGATATTTCAAAAAAAGGGCGGTGTGAGGAACTTCGGGTTAATTAAACGAACAAAAAAAAAGACTGAAAAAGTAGGCAAAGGGAGGCTGGGCTGTCCTCTCCTCTGTGAGTCTTTTTTTTTATTGAAATTAAATTCATTTTCATTAAAAATTAGGGCTATACGGATTCGAACCGTAGACTTTCTCGGTAAAACAGATCAAACTTTTGATTATCGAAATGATTAGAACTGTTTCAAAGACCCAACGTGCATTTTTATTGCATTGGGCTCTTTCATCAACTGATATAAATATCAGATAGTTTGCCATACTTTTTCTTGACAGAAAGATAACGAGATGGCTCCACGTGCTCTGATTCATTATTTGAATGCTGATCCAAAGCGATCCAAAGTGTTTCAAAGAAGGGTTACCTTGACATAGGTCTGCCTCCGGCCTAGATTAACCTAAGTGAAATGAACTCTCTATCGTTCCGCTCAAAGAGTCAAATATGAAACTTTATACACCTTAAAGTTCATAGGACGAAAAGATATTAGTTTGAGGTCCTTAGACTCATTATGCCTAGCATTGAATGGACTGGGTATTTACCTTATCAATATGAAATCGACGGTGGGGTCCATTTGTCGCCTAAATTGACACCCAAATAGGACCGAACCAAAAGTCAAGCTATTGTTCTCTTGTTTCCTCGAATACATAGAGTAAGACCTAGATTTCTCCATAAGATCAATTCTGTTGATTGCATGATGGACTCCCCTGAAAAACATTGGCGCGCGTGTAAACGAGGTGCTCTACCTAACTGAGCTATAGCCCTTGTGCTACCTATTTTAGTATGTAAAGAATTTCTTGTCAAGATGAATAGAATATCCCACATGATAGCTTCGGATCTGTTTCCTGCCATGCTAAAGATTGGTATTGCGTAGAAATAAGATTTCGTCTATAATCCATCCATCGATATGATGGGTCCCTTCTGTTTTTCTTTGTGATGATAAATGACCTACTTAACCCAGTGGTTAGAGTATTGCTTTCATACGGCGAGAGTCATTGGTTCAAATCCAATAGTAGGTAGAACTTATTCGATACCAGAGGCACTGGTATCGAATAAGTTTTGCTACCCACCATCTTTTTTATTTATTCCCCCCAATCCTCGGATTCTAGTTCTTTTTTGGTTCGCCCAGATTCCCCCTACATTGTCGGGGATTCAATTGGAAGAATCCAAATACGTCGGATAAACGGAACTTATTGGTTGGGATTATTTGGGTGTCCCAAAGAGAGGTGAAATAACATGGAGAGTCTCCACTCGTGTCCGAGCTCGTCTGACAGCTAAATTTGCCTCAATTGTTTGTCTCTTGCCTTCAGCTCTACTCAAGTTAGCTTCAGTTATTTCAAGAGTTTGCTGAGCTTCTTGTGGATCAATGTCACTATCCTTTTCCGCATCATTTACTAAAATGGTGATCTCATTATTGCCTATTCTAGCGAAACCACCCATGAGAGCTATTTTTACCCATTGGTCGTTAAGACGTATTCTCAATATACCTATATCTAGAGCGGTGGCAATAGGGGCGTGATTTGGTAATACACCAATTTGGCCACTATTAGTAGATAAAATGATTTCTTTCACTTCTGCATCCCAAACAATTTGATTAGGAGTCAATACACAAAGATTAAAAGTCATTTCTAGCTCTCCACTTCGAAGTTCATAGCCTTCGCGGTAGCTTCATCGATGGTACCTACCAAATAAAAGGCCTGCTCAGGAAGACCATCTAATTCTCCGGAAAGGATCAGTTGAAACCCCCTAATTGTTTCTGCTAGACCAACATATTTCCCTGGAGAACCAGTAAATACTTCTGCTACGAAGAAGGGTTGTGATAAGAAACGTTCCATTTTTCGTGCTCTTGCTACGGTTAAACGATCCTCTTCCGACAATTCGTCCAACCCAAGGATAGCTATAATATCCTGAAGTTCTTTATAACGTTGTAAAGTTTGTTTAACTCTTTTCGCAGTTTCGTAATGTTCCTGACCAACAATCCGAGGTTGTAGCATAGTTGACGTGGAATCTAAAGGATCTACTGCTGGATAGATCCCTTTGGCAGCGAGTCCTCTGGAGAGTACGGTAGTCGCATCTAAATGTGCAAATGTCGTAGCAGGGGCGGGGTCGGTTAAATCGTCCGCAGGGACATAAACTGCTTGAATAGAAGTTATGGATCCCTTTTTGGTAGAAGTAATTCTTTCTTGCAAAGAACCCATTTCTGTACTAAGAGTAGGTTGATAACCCACAGCAGAAGGCATTCTGCCCAATAAGGCGGATACTTCAGATCCTGCTTGTACAAAACGGAAAATATTGTCGATAAATAGAAGGACGTTTTGTTTATTAACATCCCGGAAATATTCCGCCATGGTTAGGGCAGTCAAACCAACCCTCATACGAGCTCCCGGCGGTTCATTCATCTGCCCATAGACTAGAGCTACTTTTGATTCTGCAATATTTTGTTCATTAATCACCCCAGACTCTTTCATTTCCATGTAAAGGTCATTCCCTTCACGAGTACGTTCGCCTACTCCGCCAAATACGGATACACCCCCGTGAGCTTTGGCAATGTTGTTGATCAATTCCATGATGAGTACTGTTTTACCCACTCCAGCTCCACCGAATAGTCCTATTTTTCCCCCACGACGATAAGGCGCTAAAAGATCCACGACTTTAATCCCGGTTTCAAAAATCGATAATTTAGTATCTAATTCTATAAAAGCAGGTGCGGATCTATGAATAGGAGATGTTTTTCGAGTATCTACAGGACCTAAATTATCAACAGGTTCTCCAAGAACGTTGAAAATTCGTCCGAGAGTCGATCCACCGACTGGAACACTTAGAGGAGCTCCCGTGTCAATCACATCCATTCCTCTCATCAGACCATCTGTAGCACTCATAGCTACAGCTCTCACTCGATTATTTCCTAATAATTGCTGTACCTCACAAGTCACATTAATTTGCTGGCCGGCAATATCTTGACCCTTCACTACCAAAGCGGTGTAAATATTAGGCATCTTGCCTGGGGGAAAGGATACATCCAATACCGGACCAATGATTTGAGCAATACGCCCCGGTTGTTTTTCTTCAAGTGTAGAAACCCGAGGACCGGAAGGAGTAGGATTGATTCTCATAATCATAAACAAGTGAAAGAGGTCCAATTTTTGACAAAAAAAATAAAATTCCCCGAGCGAGACCAAATGGCTCGGGGAATTGAAAACGAACTAGGAGTTAGTAGTTAGTACTTCAGTCGCATCCAACCGAATCCAATTCCATTGTTTACTCATTCAATGGGTGAATTTTCAAGTTCAACCAACCCCATTCCCCTCTAGGATTTACATCTACAACATAGATCACTGTCA